TCTATCATTAATATTCCTAGAATTACTACACAACTCTTTCTTGAATCAACAAACAAATTGATTGAGAAATTCATCTCCAATAATGAAATAAATCAAGAAAAAATTACTAATAAAAAAAAAATTAACTTTATCTTTATTTCGACTATAAAAAAGTCACTTTATAATATTAGTAAGAAAAATTCACATATTTTTTGTGATTTATCCTACTTGTCACAAGCATATGTATTTTACAAATTATCACAAACCCAAGTTATTAATTTGTCTAAATTTAGATCTGTTCTTCAATATAACACAACGTCTTGCTTCCTTAAGACTAAAATAAAGGACTATTTTAAAACACTAGGAATATTTCACTCGGAATTAAAACATAAGAAACTTCAGAGTTATAGAATCAATCAATGGAAAAACTGGTTAAGATGGCATTATCAATACGATTTATCTCAGATTAGATGGTATAGATTAATGCCAAAAAAATGGCGAACTAAGGTTAATCAAAGTTGTATGGCTCAAAATAAAAATAGAAACTTAAACAAATGGAATTCATATGAAAAAGACCAATTAATTCATTACAAAAAAGAAAATGATTCGGAACTCTATTCATTATCAAACCAAAAAGATAATTTTAAAAAATGTTATAGATATGGTCTTTTAGCATATAAATCAATTAATTATGAAAATAAAAGTGACTCATTTTTTTATAGATTACCCTTTCAAGTAAAGAAGAACTTAGAAATTTCGTATAATTCCAACACGTACAAACACAACTTTGTTGATATGCCCGGCAATCTTCATATCAATAATTATCTAAGAAAGGTCAATATTCTAGATATAGAAAGAAATCTCGATAGAAAATATTTTGATTGGAAAATTATCCATTTTTCTCTTAGACAAAAAGGAGATATTGAAGCCTGGGTTAAGATCGATACCAACAGTAATCCAAATACTAAAATTGGTATTAATAATTATCAAATAATTGATAAAATTGAGAAAAAGGGGGTTTTTTATCTTACAACCCATCAAAATCCAGAAAAAACTCAAAAAAATTCGAAAAAAGTCTTTTTTGATTGGATGGGAATGAATGAAAAAATATTTAATCGTCCCATATTGAATCTGGAATTTTGGTTCTTCCCAGAATTTGTACTACTTTATAATGTCTATAAAATAAAACCGTGGATTATACCAAGCAAATTCCTTCTTTTTAATTTGAATACAAATGAAAATGTTATTCAAAATAAAAACCAAAAACAAAACTTTTTTCTACCGTCAAATAAAAAAATAAAGAATCGAAGTCAAGAAACAAAAGAACCCCCAAGTCAAAGAGAGCGTGGATCAGATATAGAAAACAAAGGAAATCTGAGCCCTGTTTTTTCAAAACATCAAACCGATCTTGAAAAAGATTACGTGGAATCAGACACAAAAAAGGGTCAAAATAAAAAACAATACAAAAGCAACACGGAAGCAGAACTAGATTTGTTCTTGAAACGTTATTTGCTTTTTCAATTGAGATGGAACGATGCTTTGAATAAAAGAATGCTCGAAAATATCAAGGTATATTGTCTCCTGCTTCGACTGATAAATCCAACCAAAATTACTATATCGTCAATTCAAAGGAGAGAAATGAGTTTGGATATAATGCTGATTCAAGCAAATTTACCTCTTACAGACTTGATGAAGAAGGGGGTATTGATTATCGAACCTATTCGGTTGTCTGTAAAACATAATGGACAATTTATTATGTATCAAACCATAGGTATTTCATTGGTTCATAAAAGTAAACACCAAACTAATCAAAGATACCGAGAACAAAGATATGTTGATAAAAAGAATTTTGACGAATTCATTCTGCAACCTCAAACTCAAAGAATAAATACAGAAAAAACTCATTTTGATTTGCTTGTTCCTGAAAATATTTTATGGTCTAGACGTCGTAGAGAATTGAGAATTCGAAGTTTTTTTAATTCTTTGAATTGGAATGTCGTCGATAGAAATTCAGTATTTTGCAACGAAACCAATGTAAAAAACTGGAGTCAATTTTTGGGTGAACGGAAACCCCTTTATAAAGATAAAAATGAATTAATTAAATTTAAGTTCTTTCTTTGGCCTAATTATCGATTAGAAGATTTAGCTTGTATGAATCGTTATTGGTTTGATACCAATAATGGTAGCCGTTTCAGTATCTTAAGGATACATATGTATCCACGATTGAAAATTAATTGATAGTACTATATACCCTGTCTCGTATAGAGTATCTGAAAGCAAACAAATGCAAACATGCCTTGTTTTACATCTCATTCGAATCTAATTCGAGTAGACAATACTAAATCAATAAAATAAGGTATTGATTAGATCTAGAAATGAATCAACAGAATCTTCTTCATTTTAGGATTTTAGGTTTCAATTATTCGCTTTTGTGACTGAAAAAAACGTACCTACCACCTTTTTGGATTCCTATCTGAATCAAATTTCAAATTTGATTAATTTATTGGAATTGCTAAAATTAGAGGTTCATAAAGAAATTAAGTCTATATACCACGTTCAAATTACTGGCATTATTATTACTGATCAATAAAATTAGAAAAAATCCATATCTGTAAAATAAAGAAAGGGGAAATTCATTTATGGTAAAAAATTCTGTCATTTCTGTTATTTTTCAAGAAGAAAAGAAAGGATCTGTTGAATTTCAAGTATTCAATTTCACCAATAAGATACGGAGACTTACTTCACATTTAGAATTGCACAAAAAAGACTATTTATCTCAGAGAGGTTTGAAGAAAATTTTGGGAAAACGTCAACGACTGCTAGCTTATTTGGCAAAAAAAAATAGAGTACGTTATAAAGAATTAATTAATCAGTTGGACATTCGAGAGACAAAAACTCGTTAAGAAGAGTTATTTCATTTTCACTTATATGTTTCGATTAAATTTTGATGAACTTCTTTTCACTTTCAGTAATTCATGGAAGAATGAATCGTTAAAAAACTTATGACTGCACCAACTACAAGAAAAGACCTCATGATAGTCAATATGGGGCCTCAGCACCCATCAATGCACGGTGTTCTTCGACTCATCGTTACTCTAGATGGTGAAGATGTTGTCGACTGCGAACCAATATTGGGTTATTTACATAGAGGGATGGAGAAAATTGCGGAAAACCGAACAATTATACAATATTTGCCTTATGTAACACGTTGGGATTATTTAGCTACTATGTTCACAGAAGCAATAACCATAAATGGACCCGAACAATTAGGCAATATTCAAGTACCTAAAAGGGCTAGCTATATCAGAGTCATTATGTTGGAGTTGAGTCGGATAGCTTCTCATTTGTTATGGCTCGGTCCTTTTATGGCGGATATTGGTGCACAGACCCCTTTCTTCTATATTTTTCGAGAAAGAGAATTGATATATGACCTATTCGAAGCTGCCACCGGTATGCGAATGATGCATAATTTTTTTCGTATTGGAGGAGTGGCTGCCGATCTACCCTATGGCTGGATAGATAAATGTTTGGATTTTTGCGATTATTTTTTAACAGGGGTTGCTGAGTATCAAAAACTTATTACCCGGAATCCTATTTTTTTAGAACGAGTTGAAGGCGTAGGCATTATTGGGAGAGACGAGGCATTAAATTGGGGTTTATCGGGACCAATGCTACGAGCTTCCGGAATAGAATGGGATCTTCGTAAAGTTGATCATTATGAGTCTTACGACGAATTTGATTGGCAGGTTCAATGGCAACGAGAAGGGGATTCATTAGCTCGTTATTTAGTACGAATCGGTGAAATGACAGAATCCATAAAGATTATTCAACAGGCTCTGGAAGGAATTCCAGGAGGGCCTTACGAAAATTTAGAAATGCGACGTTTTGACAGATTAAAAGATCCTGAATGGAATGATTTTGAATATCGGTTTATTAGTAAAAAGCCTTCTCCAACTTTTGAATTGTCGAAACAAGAACTTTATGTGAGAGTTGAAGCCCCAAAAGGAGAATTGGGGATTTTTCTGATAGGAGACCAGAGCGTTTTTCCTTGGAGATGGAAAATTCGCCCACCAGGTTTTATCAATTTGCAAATTCTTCCTCAGTTAGTTAAAAGAATGAAATTGGCTGATATTATGACAATACTAGGTAGCATAGATATCATTATGGGAGAAGTTGATCGTTGAAATGATAATTGATACAACAGAAATAGAGACTATCAATTCTTTTTCCAAATTGGAATCCTTAAAAGAAGTCTATGGGATCATATGGATGCTTGTCCCTATTGTGACTCTTGTATTAGGAATCACAATAGGTGTACTAGTAATTGTTTGGTTAGAAAGAGAAATATCTGCAGGAATACAACAACGTATCGGGCCTGAATATGCCGGCCCTTTAGGAATTCTTCAAGCTCTAGCAGATGGGACAAAACTACTTTTGAAAGAGAACCTTATTCCATCTACAGGAGATACTCGTTTATTCAGTATTGGACCATCCATAGCAGTAATATCTATCTTTCTAAGTTATTCAGTAATTCCTTTTGGTGATCACCTTGTTCTAGCCGATCTTAGTATTGGTGTTTTTTTTTGGATTGCCATTTCAAGTATTGCTCCCGTTGGACTTCTTATGTCGGGGTATGGATCAAATAATAAATATTCCTTTTTAGGTGGTCTACGGGCAGCTGCTCAATCAATTAGTTATGAAATACCATTAGCTCTATGTGTGTTATCAATATCTCTACGTGTGATTCGGTGAGACCTAAAATTTATCAAAATTCTTTTCTTTCTAGAAACAAGGATAAAAAGATTTGATTGACTATATATATTTTTATTTTTCTTCAGCATTTGAGTTGATGAACTAAACCAGATAGTTATATGAGTGAAAGAAAACGGCTTCTAAATTTGCAGTAAAAAAGTTGAGTCTCATTTCCTATGTACAAGAATCAAATGGTGAAAAAAGTAAACATAAGCAAGAGAGATTGTTTACCCCAAGATTCGTGAATTGTCATGATAGCTTGAAGCGGG